TAAATATGGGACTCTGGGGGCGCATTCAATCGTCAAAAAAGAGGACTTGCTTGAGTATCGAGGACTCAAAAAAATTAAGCCAAAATACAAAATGAAAATAGATCGCCTTTTTTTCATTCCCGAGGAAGTGCATATTTTTCCCGAATCTTCTTACCTAATGGTACGGAATAATACTATCATTGGAGTAGATACACGAATCACTTTAAATATAAGAAGCCGAGTGGGCGGATTGGTCCGAATGGAGAGAAAAAAGGGGGGGATTGAACTTAAAATATTTTCGGGAGATATCCATTTTCCCGGAGAGATAGATAAGATATCCCGACACAGTGGCATCTTGATACCGCCAGAAAGGAAAAAAAAAAAACTTAAGGAAGCCACTAAGGAATCAAAAAAATTGAAAAAATGGATCTATGTTCAACGGATCACACCTACCAAGAAAAAGTATTTTGTTTTGGTTCGACCCGTAGTCACATATGAAATAGCAGACGGTATAAATTTAGCAACACTCTTCCCCCAGGATCCGCTGCGGGAAAAGGATAATATGCAATTTCGAGTTGTCAATTATGTCCTTTATGGGAAGGGCAAAGCTGCTCGGGGAATTTCTGATACAAGTATTCAATTAGTTCGGACGTGTTTAGTGTTGAATTGGGACCAAGACAAAAAAAGTTCTTCCGTCGAAGAGGTTTGTGCTTCCTTTGTTGAAGTACGTACAAATGGTCTGATTCGAGATTTCCTAAGAATCAACTTAGTGAAATCCCAAATTTCGTATATCAGAAAAAGGAATCATCCGTCAGGTTCAGGATTGATCTCTGATAATGGTTCAGTTCGCACCAATAGCAATCCGTTTTATTCCGTTTTTGGCAAGGCGGGGGTTGAACAATCACTTAGCCAAAATCAAGGAACTATTCGTACGTTGTTGAATAGAAATAAGGAATGCCAATCTTTGATAATTTTGTCATCATCTAATTATTTTCGAATGGGTCCATTGAACTATGTAAAATATCACAATGTGATAAAACAATCAATTCCAATTCAAAAAGATTCTCTAACTCCAATTAGGAATTCGTTGGGACCCTTAGGAACAGTCCTTCAAATTGCGAATTTTTATTCATTTTACCATTTAATAACTCATAATCATCTCTCGGTAACTAAATATTTGAAACTTGACAATTTAAAACAGCCTTTTCAAGTACTTAAATATTATTTAATGGATGAAAACGGGGAATTTTATAATCCTGATACAGACAGTAAGATCATTTTGAATCCATTTAATTTGAATTGGTATTTTCTCCAGCATAATTATTGTGAGGAAATGTCCCCGATAATTAGTCTTGGGCAGTTTCTTTGTGAAAATGTATGTATAACCAAAAACGGACCACACCTAAAATCTGGTCAAGTTTTAATTGTTCAAGTTAACTCTGTAGTAATACGAGCAGCTAAGCCTTATTTGGCTACTCCTGGAGCAACTGTTCATGGGCATTATGGAGAAATCCTTTACGAAGGGGATACATTAGTTACATTTATATATGAAAAATCGAGATCAGGTGATATAACGCAAGGTCTTCCAAAAGTAGAACAAGTGTTAGAAGTGCGTTCGCTTGATTCAATATCGATGAACCTAGAAAAGAGAGTTGAGGGTTGGAACGCGCGGATAACAAGAATTCTTGGGATTCCCTGGGGAGTCTTGATTGGTGCTGAGCTAACTATAGTGCAAAGTCGGATCTCTTTGGTTAATAAGATCCAAAAGGTTTATCGATCGCAGGGGGTGCAGATTCATAATAGGCATATAGAAATTATTGTACGTCAAATAACATCAAAAGTCTTGGTTTCAGAAGATGGAATGTCTAATATTTTTTTACCCGGTGAACTGATTGGATTGTTACGAGCGGAACGAACAGGGCGTGCTTTGGAAGAAGTGATCTGTTATCGAGCTATCTTATTGGGAATAACGAGAGCATCTCTGAATACTCAAAGTTTTATATCCGAAGCAAGTTTTCAAGAAACCACGCGAGTTTTAGCAAAAGCAGCTCTCCGAGGTCGTATCGATTGGTTGAAAGGCCTGAAAGAAAACGTTGTTCTGGGGGGGATAATACCCGTTGGTACCGGATTCAAAGGATTAGTGCACTGTTCAAGGCAGCATAACACCATTCTTTTGGAAAGACAAAAAAGGAATTTATTCGGGGGGGAAATGAGAGATATTTTCTTACACCACAGAGAATTATTTGACTCTTGCATTTCAACGACTTTCCATGATACATCATACATCAGAGCAATTGGTTAGAGGGTTTAATGAGTCCTAGGAGCGGATTCTTTTAACTATTTGTGATCATTTGATTTTTTAATGGTAAGAACAAAAGGATAATAATGAATAGAAAGTCATGAATGGCCTGGATCGTGTATCAATGGTCAATCTCTGGTAGAAGAGAAGGTTCCCTCGGAACAATTATTTATTTCAGGGCGCCTCGTCTCTTTTTTTTTTTAGAGGAAGTAGGGGAGAAATGGCAAGAAGATATTGGAACATCCATTTGGAAGAGATGATGGAAGCAGGAATTCATTTTGGTCATGGTACTCGGAAATGGAATCCTAGAATGGCACCTTATATATCTGCAAAACATAAAGGTATTCATATTACAAATCTGACTCGAACTGCTCGTTTTTTATCAGAAGCCTGTGATTTAGTTTTTGATGCAGCAAGTAGGGGAAAACTATTCTTAATTGTTGGTACTAAAAATAAAGCAGCTGATTCAGTCGCGCGAGCTGCAATAAGGGCTCGGTGTCATTATGTTAATAAAAAATGGCTCGGTGGTATGTTAACGAATTGGTCCACTACAGAAACGAGACTTCACAAGTTCAGGGATTTGAGAACGGAACAAAAAAAGGGGAGACTCGACAGTCTTCCCAAACGGGATGCCGCTATTTTGAAGAGACAATTATCACGCCTGCAAACGTATCTGGGCGGGATTAAATATATGACGAGGGTACCCGATATTGTAATCATCGTTGATCAGCACGAAGAATATACGGCTCTTCGAGAATGTATCACTTTGGGAATTCCAACAATTTGTTTAATCGATACAAATTGTGACCCCGATCTCGCAGATATTTCGATTCCAGCAAACGATGACGCTATAGCTTCAATCCGATTAATTCTTAACAAATTAGTATTCGCAATTTGTGAGGGTCGCTCTAGCTATATCCGAAATCGTTGATTAATAATAAGATAAATAAATTATTTTGGTAACTCCATAGATTTATGGCTTGGGTACTATTCCTGAATGGCACAAAAGAAAAGAGACAAAAACAGGTGGATATTTTGTAATTAGCAGATATTCAAAATATACAATTCAAGTAGACAAGTCGAAAAGAAGATGGTTGAATCAAAATAATTCCTTTTAAATTTCTATTTCGGTCAGAGGGCAATATGAATGTTCTATCATGTTCCATCAACACACTAAAGGGGTTATACGATATATCCGGTGTGGAAGTAGGCCAACATTTCTATTGGCAAATAGGCGGGTTCCAAGTCCATGCCCAAGTACTTATTACTTCTTGGGTTGTTATTGCTATCTTATTAGGTTCGGCCTTTATAGCCGTTCGGAATCCACAAACCGTTCCGACTGCCAGTCAAAATTTCTTCGAATATGTCCTTGAATTCATTCGAGACGTGAGCAAAACTCAGATTGGAGAAGAATATGGCCCATGGGTTCCCTTTATTGGAACTTTGTTTCTTTTTATTTTTGTTTCAAATTGGTCAGGTGCTCTTTTACCTTGGAAAATCATAGAGTTACCTCATGGGGAGTTAGCCGCACCCACGAATGATATAAATACTACCGTTGCTTTAGCTTTGCTCACGTCAGTAGCATACTTCTATGCGGGTCTTTCCAAAAAGGGATTAGGTTATTTCAGTAAATACATTCAACCGACTCCAATTCTTTTACCCATTAACATTTTAGAAGATTTCACAAAACCTTTATCACTTAGTTTTCGACTTTTCGGGAATATATTAGCCGATGAATTAGTAGTTGTTGTTCTCGTTTCTTTAGTCCCTTTAGTGGTTCCTATACCTGTCATGTTCCTTGGATTATTTACAAGCGGTATTCAAGCTCTTATTTTTGCAACTTTAGCTGCGGCTTATATAGGCGAATCTATGGAGGGACATCATTGACTCGTTTTCGAAATAGTCTTTTTTTTGTAGCGTAGAACAAGGCAATGTATGCGTAACTCAAGATAATCTACTTAGGAAACATGCATATCCAAACATAAATCTACAAATACAGAATATACGATCAAGAGTCGTAGAAAAAAAAATTACGATATTGGGGAATTTTAGGAAAGAGATCTAAAGGATCTTTTTCCTAAAATTCCTCTTTGGCCTTATTTTATTATATCATACTCCCCGCCAATTAATATTCTCTTTATATTGTTTTGTTCTTTTTTGTTCATTCCATTCCAATAGCAAATACCAAGAGTTAGAATTTGAATAAAAATTCTTATAGTATCACAGGCGGGTGATTAAAAAAAAGAAAAGAAAGATGCTTTATAAAATGATTCCCTTTTTAGTTGATTTTAGTCAATTCTTCAATTCAACGATTGACCAAAAGAAAATATTAATATAATAAATTGCATCACCGTACCTCAATCAAATACTTCTATTTAGTTCTATGCAATGATTCGCCCCAACGAATTCGTCTATTTCGATTGTAGCCATGTTGGATAATGATAAATAAAAGGAATAGAAAAAGAATTTCTAAAAAAAGAGATTCATAAAAAAAGGGGTGATTAGGCGAGGGGGACATAATTAGGTATATGGAATCAAATGCCAACTCTGGTGGATTTTTTGAAAAAAGGGTTCTAGAATACGATTGACTTTAAGCTACGAATTAAGATATGAATAGTTAGTTTACGTTCTGGAAGAAAAACATGTATATGGGATATTAGATATTGCTAGTTATATATGAACTAAAGATATATCTAATGCACCCTACTCTTGTGACTATTGTGAATTTCGATAGGGATTCCAATAGAAATTGTTCGATTTCGTCTTTGCTTTGACTGGGAATTGAATCAATAAAAATAAAGAGATGAAATAAAGAAAACGAACGAAGAATTCAAAAAAGGTCCCGAAAAAAGAAATGGAAGAACAAGAGTCATATGGATTCACAAAAATCCTGTGTTGTGCCCGTGGATCGGAACTAAAAAAGAGATATCGAAATAGTTTTGATGGTTCAATAATAATATTATTATTACTCCAATTAGGAGTTCTTAGTTACTTCGGCTGGGTGAATCCTAGTGACGGAATAATTAAGTCATAATTCATTGGACGCTTGTATCATTAACGATTTCTTTAGTTTTTCTTTATTTTAGTGCGAGGAACTTATCATGAATCCCCTGATTTCTGCCGCTTCCGTTATTGCCGCTGGGTTGGCTGTTGGGCTTGCTTCTATTGGACCTGGAGTTGGGCAAGGTACTGCTGCGGGCCAAGCAGTAGAAGGGATCGCGAGACAACCCGAGGCAGAGGGAAAAATACGAGGTACTTTATTGCTTAGTCTGGCTTTTATGGAAGCTTTAACAATTTATGGACTGGTTGTAGCATTAGCGCTTTTATTTGCGAATCCTTTTGTTTAATCCTAGAAATAGTAAAGTTAATTTACTTATTTTTTTTCTCTTATTTATTATATCTGTGTTTCGGGCTTTTTCGAATTCTATCAAGATTTAACTCCTACAATTGGGAGGACTGAGTTGAGGATGAGGAATTAAAATAAGCATACCAATTCATTCGCTTTTTTCTTTCCCTTTCTTAGTCTAAAGGAAACCCTCTTTTTAAGGGATGTTGCAACAAACGAGGGTTTTTGCAATTGACAGGAGTCCCGGTACCTAATACATACAAATAAGTATCCTTCTTATCGGGAAGCCCCAATTGCCAATTCAAAGAAAGGATTTCGAAATCGAATTTTTGACTCTGGTTCGAAATAGGTAAATTACTAAAAAAAAACAAATAAATTAAATAAATATATAAATATTGTAGAAAAAAAAAGAACGCAGTTCTTTTTTTTTTTTTAGTCTAGGAGATCATATGAAAAATGTAACCGATTCTTTCGTTTCTTTGGTTCACTGGCCATTCGCCGGGAGTTTCGGGTTTAATACCGATATTTTAGCAACAAATCCAATAAATCTAAGTGTAGTGCTTGGTGTATTGATCTTTTTTGGAAAGGGAGTGTGTGCGAGTTGTTTATTTCAAGAATAGGCTGGACCCAACCAGCTGCACTTTTTTTCTTTATAACTAGGACCAAAGGGAAAAGGGTGCATGATTCCGCGAATTACTTCTGAATAAATTTCAAATCATATTTAAGAACCATAGCATTTCGTGATTTGTTGGTAAATCTATTTTGATTCTCTATCAACCAAACCAATAATGTGGGACCATTAACATGGTTAAAGCTAAAGTTTGAAGTCCAGACAAAGCACGGTACTCTTTCTACTACTATGTTTTACTATAGAATAGGAATGTTTTCAAAATGAATAATTAATAATAATTGGAATTTTTTTTTTGTTTTTTTTTTTCGATATAAAACACTCATGTTGATAAAAAGATTTGAGCCTTTTCTTTTATTGGTATTGGAAATTTTATTGGAAAATATTGGAAAAATAGGTATTTCAAACAACCACTTTTTATGCTGAATCGATGACCTATGTATAAAGTAAGAAGAATTCTTTGGATTTGAAGAAAAAAAGAAACAACTTTGCTGACAATTATCTATTTTGATTTGGTCAGAAGAGTCCTCCGAATATTCTGGTCTTGGATTAGGGATCAGTCGCAAGATTCATTTTTGAATATGAATAGAGAAGAGAGGGAGAGGATAGGCTCATTACATTAAAAAAAGAAAGATATGGGAATCCCCCCCCATACATAAGTAGTTAACGTAATTGAGTGTGAGAGCCAAATGAATCGAAAAATTCATGTTTGGTTCGGGAAGGGATCATGGAAGTTTTGAGATGAATGGAAAGATAATCTACTTTCATTAAGTGATTTATTAGATAATCGCAAACTGAGGATCTTGAATAGTATTCGAAATTCAGAAGAACTGCAGAGCGGGGCCGTTGAACGGCTGGAAAAAGCCCGGGCCCGGTTACGGAAAATCGAAATAGAAGCAGATCAGTTTCGGGTGAATGGATACTCTGAGATAGAACGAGAAAAATTCAATTTGATTAATTCAACTTATACGACTTTGGACCAATTAGAAAATTACAAAAATGAAACCATTCATTTTGAACAACAAAGAGCAATTAATCAAGTTCGACAACGGGTTTTGCAACAAGCTTTACAAGGAGCGCTCGGAACTCTGAATAGTTGTTTGAACAAGGAGTTACATTTACGTACCATTAGTGCCAATATTGGCATGTTTGGGGCGATGAAAGAAATAACTGATTAGTCCTTTTACTGTAGGCACATTATTTTTTTTTTGGAAGAAAAAAAGAATTAAGAAATACTCATGGCAACAA